TGGAGTCCTGAATTAGCTGCCGCTTGTGAGGTATGGAAAGAGATCAAATTTGAGTTTACCGCAGTAGATACTTTGGATAAGTAAGATCAAACAATTAATTACTTTATGTTCTCTTAATTGAATTGCAATTAAACTCGGCCCAATCTTTTACTAAAAGGATTGAGCCGACGTTTCTATTGTTGGATCCACAATTAAACCTATGGATCCTTAGGATTGGTATATTCTTTATATATCCTGTAGTTTCCCTGAATTAAGTGAAGTATCACAAATCTTTCAACCCATCCTGTATATTGTCTTTTTCGTTCCACGTTGGAATAGAGCCTTCAGCTATTACTTCAGCTATTACTTGAGCTATTACTTGTTATTTATTAGATGAGATTTTACGAAAAAATTCTTTATAGGCGAGAACAAATATTTTTTTGTTCGGCGCGAAAACATAGGAAAAACCACCTTAATTATCATTATCAAAAATATTTCATTTAGAATGAAGGGGGATTTCATCATATTCATATATCATATATATAGTGAAGTCTTCCCCCCAGATTCCCACAAAACAAAAGAAAATCCTTTTTCACACTTCCTGTTATTAGTAGTGTAGTATTGATTGAATTTCTATGCTTAGTCTGATATAAAATAAGATATTCAAATCCAAATAAAGAATTAGAATTGTGGATCGAATGGCTATTCATCTGTTGTATTTTTATGCAAATAGGGGGCAAGCAAACTCTACGGGAAGATGCTGGTTTAATTCGATGGTGTTTAAGAAGGAGTTAAAACGCAAGTATGATATAAAAAAATCGATGGACAATCTTGGTCCTATTGAAAATACTAGTGAAAGTGAATTTCCGAATAGAAAAGGTAGGGCTAGAAACATTCATAGTTGGTGGAGTCATGACAATTCTAGTTACAGTAAAGTCAGTTGTTTATTTGCCGTCAAAGACATTCGGAATTTCATCTCGGATGAGACTTTTTTAGTTAGGGATAGTAATGGAGACAGTTTTTCTATCTATTTTGATATCGAAACTCATATTTTTGAGATTGCGAACCATCGTTCTTTTCTGAGTGAACTAGAAAGTTCTTTTTCTAGTTATCGCAATTTTAGTTATATGCATAGTGGATCTACGGGCGAAGATTCCTTATACAATCATTACATGTATGATACTCAATCTAGTTGGAATAATCACATTACTAGTTGCATTGATAGTTATCTTCAGTCTCAAATCTGCGTTCATACGCCCATTGTAAGTGATAGTAGTGACAGTTACATTTCCGAGTGCGTTTTTGATATTTGATAAAGGTAGAACTAGTAGTGAAAGCGGTAGGTCCAGTCTATAAACCCGCGCAAAGAGTAGTGATTTAACTCTAACAGAAAGCCCTAACGATCTCGATGCAACTAAAAAATACAAGCATTTGTGGGTTCAATGTGAAAATTGTTATGCATTAAATTATAAGAAATTTTTGAAATCAAAAATTTGTGAACAATGTGGATATCATTTTCAAACGAGTAGTTCAGAAAGAATCGAAGTTTTGATCGACCCCGGCACTTGGGATCCTATGGATGAAGACATGATCTCTCTGGATCCCATTGTATTTCATTCGGCGTAGGAGCTTTATAAAGATCGTTATGATTATCAAGCAAATAAAAAGTTATTATATGTATCAATCCTTACATCGCCTACTACTGGTGGGATAACCGCGAGTTTTGGTATGTTGGGAGAGATCATTATTGCCGAACCAAATTCCTACATCGCATTTGCGGGTAAAAGAGTAATTGAACAAACATCGAATAAAACAGTACCCGAAGATTCACAAGCGGCTGAATATTTATTCCATATATTTATTCCATAAGGGCTTATTCGACCTAATCGTACCACGTAATCTTTTAAAAAGCGTTCTGATTGAGTTATTTAAGTTCCACGCTTTCTTTCCTTTGAATTCCAATTCAATCAAGTAGAGTACACTAAGTTCAATTATTTTATTTGTAGCAACCAAGCGGATAGCTCTTTTTTAACTAGATTACTAATTAAGATTAACAAGTCTCTATCATCATCAACAAGATAAAAGCGCTATTTTTTCCTTTTAGGAATTTAGGCAAATAAAACGAATTTCGTCTTACGTATATAATTATAATCAATTATAAAAAAGATAGATATACAGTTTTGGATCTTTCTCCATCTCCCGAAAACTCCATTTCACTAAAAATAAAAATTCCGGTTGTGTCGCATTTTAACAAATCTTTCGAGAATTTGTAAGAAACCCTTTCTTTATTACTTTATATTATCAAATTAGAAGACAAGAATAAAACACAAAGAAATGAATAAAAATAATCAAGTTGATTATCATATATATCTTTCATGTAGATAGATGAATAAGTCCATTTATTGAATTCTACGTTCCTTGGACTTATTTCAACTTAGTGTATCACTTAGATATGTAGATACTTAATATATCGAATAAGAATTTTCAAATTGAATTAATTAATAATAACTACGAATTTCTAATAATTACAATTCTTAATTATAATCAATATAAAATATGATATTTAATAAAAAAACAGGTGCAAATACAAATAGTAAATTGAGGTACCCATTTTATGACAACTTTTAATTTTCCCTCTATTTTTGTGCCTTTAGTAGGCCTAGTATTTCCGGCAATTGCAATGGCTTCCTTATTTCTTCATGTTCAAAAAAACAAGATTGTTTAGATCTGAGGGGCCCAACCTTATCCGTTTTTTTGGAAACTTATACTTGTAGCATAACACAGATATTTATTGCGGGAAATGAAATATGGTATAACATGTTGTGATTTCCGCCAAACATAAAAGAAAAAGCTCTTATGCCGGCAGAAAATGATCTATGGGTAAATGAATTCTAGCTAGTTTTAAATAGATCAGGATCGCCCGATGCCGAAAATGTAAAGTTGGTGGATCTATATGTATATCAATAATGTATATTGGGATCCTACGAAGGGTGTGGTATTATTTTAGATCTAACCAATTTGATGAATTACTCCTAAAGGTTCTCATCAAACTAGTGCTAGTTCATACCAAACTGGTGCTAGTTGATGAAAGTTTCTTCGGAAACAAAATAAAGTAAAGTCAAAATCATTTGGGGTATTCTCTCAATTCCAATAAAATGCAATCGGATCAAGTATGAGTTGGCGATCAGAACATATATGGATAGAACTTATAACGGGGTCTCGAAAACTAAGTAATTTTTGCTGGGCCCTTATCGTTTTTTTAGGTTCATTAGGATTCTTATTGGTTGGAACTTCCAGTTATCTTGGTAAAAATTTGATATCTTTTGTTCCGCCTCAGCAAATCATTTTTTTTCCGCAAGGGATCGTGATGTCTTTCTACGGGATCGCGGGTATCTTTATTAGTTCCTATTTGTGGTGCACCATTTCCTGGAATGTAGGTAGTGGTTATGATCGATTCGATAGAAGGGAAGGAAAGGTGTGTATTTTTCGTTGGGGATTTCCTGGAAAAAATCGTCGTATATTCCTCCGATTCCTTATAAAAGATATTCAATCCGTTAGAATAGAAGTTAAAGAGGGTATTTATGCCCGCCGTGTCCTTTATATGGACATCCGAGGCCGGGGGGCTATTCCGTTGACCCGTACTGATGAGAATTTGACTCCGCGAGAAATTGAAAAAAAAGCCGCGGAATTGGCCTATTTCTTGCGCGTACCGATTGAAGTCTTTTGAGAAAAAGAGCTGGGGTCTGAAAAATGAATGCTTTCTCGGCAGGAGGGAAAAAATGCAAGAATCCTCTTTTTTTCTATAACATAACTTAACTGAAGTTTCGCTAGAACGTTCAGTCCAGCCAAAGTCGACGTATATAGAACAACCATAAAACAAAACAACTTTTTTGTGGTTTTTTATGCGTATCCAAATTCATGCAACTCAATTGAAACAAGTAAGAAATTGAACTACTAGATTCAATCCATTTCATATATCAAACGATTTTGAAAGAAAGGAATTGTTCTTTTTTTTTAAGTTCAATATTTGTTGGAAGTGATACTTTAGGTAAATCATATCTTGTCAATTTTGGTTTTGTCAACCGACCCTTTAGTTTATCCTTTCGTTAGTTTCTACTTTCATTGGAATTTTTTCGAAATATTGGAGATTTTGAAACGAAAGAACTCCCTTTCTATCAAAATCTCAATAATATTCATTCCTTAAAGTTAAAGAAAGTACTTTTTAGGTCATTGAAACACTTGTTTGGAATTTGCTGAATTGAGATTTTTGGAAACACAATTTTGGGTTTTTTCGTCATTTTAATTCGAAGCCGAGTCTATTTTTATATTCTTTCTCGATTCAAACAAATAAAAATAAAATCGATTCATAGATTTGATACCTTGTCTAGAACTCATGTTTGAAAGAAATATTCGATCACATAGAATCATGAAGTGAAGTGGGTTAATTAAAAATTAACAGGTGATAAATGGCAACAAAGAAAGCCTTCACTCCTCTTTTATATTTTACATCTATAGTATTTTTACCTTGGTGGATTTCTCTCTTATTTACTAAAAGTATGGAATCTTGGGTTACTAATTGGTCGAATGCTGGTCAATCCGAAATTTTTTTGAATGATATTCAAGAAAAAAGTATTCTAGAAAAGTTCATAGAATTGGAGGAAATCCTCTTTTTGGAAGAAATGATCAAAGAATATTCGGAGACAGATCTACAAAAACTTCCTATAGGAATCCACAAAGAAACGATTCAATTAATCAAGATACATAATGAAGGCCGTATCCATACGATTTTGCACTTCTCAACAAATATAATCTGTTTTATTATTCTAAGCGGCTATTCTATTTTAGGGAATGAAGAACTCGTTATTCTTAACTCTTGGGCTCAGGAATTCCTATCTAATTTAAATGATACAGTAAAAGCTTTTTTGATTCTTTTATTAACCGATTTATGTATCGGATTTCATTCGCCCCACGGTTGGGAACTAATGATTGATTCGGTCTACAAAGATTTGGGGTTTATTCATAATGATCAAATTATATCTGGTCTTGTTTCCACTTTTCCTGTTATTCTCGATACTATTTTTAAATATTGGATTTTCCGTTATTTAAATCGCGTATCTCCCTCACTTGTAGTTATTTATCATTCAATGAATGATTGATAAAAACGATCTAGCGATATTAATCTAATCCAATTAGAATCTTTCTTACTTTGTAGTTCTACATAAATATTAAAAACTTCCTATTTGGAGGATTTTCATCGTTTTTCATCCTATCGTATTCCCATAAAATGATTCCAGTTAAAGTAAATAGCAGAATCGTGGATAGGGAACTATACTAGTGACCTACCCAATTTATTGTAGAAATTTTCGGATCAATGATTAGACCATGCAAACTAGAAATATTTTTTTTTGGATAAAGGAACAGATTACTCGATCTATTTCCGTATCGCTCGTGGTATATCTCATGACCCGGACATCCATTTCAAGTGCATATCCCATTTTTGCGCAGCAGGGTTATGAAAATCCACGAGAAGCGACTGGTCGTATTGTATGTGCTAATTGCCATTTGGCTAGTAAGCCCGTGGATATTGAGGTTCCACAAACAGTACTTCCTGATACTGTATTTGAAGCAGTTGTTAGAATTCCTTATGATAAGCAAGTGAAACAAGTTCTTGCTAATGGTAAGAAAGGGGGTTTGAATGTGGGGGCTGTTCTTATTTTACCGGAGGGTTTTGAATTAGCCCCTTCCGATCGTATTTCTCCTGAGATGAAACAAAAGATAGGCAATTTGTCTTTTCAGAGCTACCGCCCGAATAACAAAAATATTCTTGTGATAGGGCCTGTCCCCGGTCAGAAATATAGTGAAATCGCCTTTCCTATTCTTTCCCCCGACCCCACTACTAAGAAAGATGTTCACTTTTTAAAATATCCTATATACGTAGGGGGGAATAGGGGAAGGGGTCAGATTTATCCCGACGGAAGCAAGAGTAACAATACGGTTTATAATGCTACAGGGGCGGGCGTAGTAAGTAAAATCATACGCAAAGAAAAGGGGGGATATGAAATATCCATAACAGATCCCGCGGATGGACGCCAAGTGGTTGATATTATCCCCCCAGGACCAGAACTTCTTGTTTCAGAGGGTGAATCCATCAAATTTGATCAACCATTAACGAGTAATCCTAATGTGGGTGGATTTGGTCAGGGAGATGCAGAAATAGTACTGCAAGATCCATTACGTGTCCAAGGTCTTTTGTTCTTCTTGGCATCTGTTATTTTGGCGCAAATATTTTTGGTTCTTAAAAAGAAACAGTTCGAGAAGGTTCAGTTGGCTGAAATGAATTTCTAGACCCGCGGGTTTATCACCATCAGGTTCGTAAAAAGAACAAATTTTTTGTTGTCAATTATTTATGTATGATCAAAAAAAATAAATTTTGAAAAATCTTTTATTTACTTGCTCTTTTTCTACGAGCTCTGGAAATCCCTTGTACCGCACTCCTAGTCATGTCATAATTAGGTAGATTTTTTTTGAAGAAGATTGTTTTAGTTGACTTTATGAGTTTACCACCCCCTTCCATGTTTTTTGTAGCCAAATTGAATTGGTACGACTATGTTACTATTGCCAGAGTTCAATGTCATACATAAAATGTATCAAAATTTTTATATTTGAAATAATATATATATTATAGATATTAGCATTAAGTAAGTGGGTACTCGAACGGACTATAAACGTGGGGAACAAATAATTATATATATGAGGCGTTTTTTGTCTTCCTAGTCTTCGACACAAGAAATCTTCGACCCAAGACTAAGGGGTGTAGAAAATTCCCTTTCTTGGGTCGAAAGAGTAATGATTTTCGATCCTGTTCGTCAAAACTTCCCCGGCTTGGTTTCGGTTTTCCAGATGTATCAGAACTTTTTTCGATTTATTACGTACAATAAAGTAATGGACAAACAAAAAATAAAACTTATTCAATGAACTTATAAAAAATGGAAATTTTTTTGAGATATTAAAATAATATAGGGTAAGAGTATAGTATAGAAAGGATCTCTAATCTACAGAAATATTTATATATAATCCAGGAAATTGAGCAATTCCCCTTTGTTATAACTTGGTAAGTACCCATGATCGAGGAAGAAATGTTCTGAATCAATCAACGAAGTTAAGTTCATTTTTCAAAAGCATCATCAAATATAAATTATAGAATGGCGTTTTGTGAAACAACAGAAAAAGAAATCCACTTTGTCATTTAGACGAAAGAAATCCCTGCTTCTTAAGAACAAGGGCCCAACGGGCCCTTTCCCCTCGAATCAGACAAAGAAAGAAGGGAATCCCGCTGAGTTCCTGCGCTTTCATGTCTACAACTCAATTCATCCGATTACTATTTACTATAGGGATGAACCTAATCCGGAATATGAACCATAAAAGAAAATACCTATTAAACCGATCACAAGAATACCAGCTACAGTACCTATTATCCAAAGAGGAATCCTTCCGGTAGTATCGGCCATTTACTCCACTTCC